ATGTGAAATATTTTAATAGTGTAAATAGATGCATTTTAGGGTGAAAATAAACGACTAGAGGTTTTCCTGTTTCCGGGGGGTTTTCAGGAGTGTTAGTGATCTCAGGAGTTTAGGGGGGTAGGGGGGTTTAACGCGCAAAAACGGAGGGGGGATATCTTAGATATGTTAGGAGAAGCAATTATACTTTATGCTCTTGATATCCAGATATGTGGTTAATTAATTAATATCTTTCCACCATGAATACTATTTCACTCTGAGGGCAAGAAAAATGCTCACCCTTGTCAGTTGTTACCGTGTGCACTCTGTGATGCCAAGTGAAAGGAAGACAAAAAAAGGAACCCCTTACCCGCTGGAGAGAAGGCCCGGCATGCTGGGTAACGAGGAGTATGTACTCCACCATTAACTTATGCAAGCGTCAATGAAAGTGTGGGGAGTATTTAAACTTAATGGCCCTGAAGTAGGAACCAAATGCCAGGAATAATTCACTGAGTGAAACCCCCACAATTACTGTCCCTGACCATCAAGAAGAGTTATCATTTAGAAATCACCGGTTGGTAGGTTCTTACTGCATAAGGTTTTGAGAATTGGCGAGATGGTGAGTCTTGGTATAACTTGACACATTAAGGTATTTGTTGAATCTTAAATCTCGTTTAACCCTTATTTCTACTTGCTGGTCTTATATAAAAGTTAGGTTTATGTATACCTTAGGTTTATGTCCATGAATTGATGTTTTACTCCTATAAATGGTGATAATACATATATGTACTCAAGAACTATTTTATATGTTTACTATAAGTTAATGGTGATAATACATATATGTACAAAAAAACATATTTGTACTCGCGCGTTTAATGGCAGAGAGTAGTTTAATGTTAGAATCCTAGCTTTGGGAGTTAGGGGCAGGAGTTAGAGTCTCCTTTCTCTGAGCAGTAGGGAGGAATTTAACCTCCGACGTCCGGTTTACAAGACCGGCGCTCTGGCGCTGAGCTACTAGTGCATGCTCATCCAAGTATTTTGTTCTCTAGTCATCCTGCTAGGGGGGTTAGGACTAGGAATAGAAGGAAGTACAGGAATGAAGCGACTTGGCCGATGATGATAAAGGGGTGTTCAACGGGCATTCCTCCGATTCACGTAAGAATGGCAACGTCTGCAACAAGAGTTCAGAACAGGAATTGTGTAATAGGGCGGAATGTTAGGCTTCGTTGTTTAGAGGTGTGCAGGATAGGTACTACTATAAGTACTAGGATGGAGAATAAGAGGGCGAGGACTCCTCCTAGCTTGTTGGGAATTGAACGGAGGATGGCATAGGCAAATAGGAAGTATCATTCTGGCTTGATATGAGGCGGGGTAACGAGGGGGTTAGCAGGGGTAAAGTTATCTGGGTCGCCCAGGAGGTTCGGGGAGAATAGTGCTAGGGAGGTGAGTGAGATGAGAAGGGCTGCGAAGCCTAAGAGATCTTTATAGGAGAAGTAGGGGTGGAATGAAATTTTATCTGCGTCTGAGTTAAGGCCTGTTGGATTGTTTGAGCCGGTTTCGTGCAGGAAAAGGACGTGAAGAATGAAGAATGCTGCGATAATGAAGGGAAGGAGGAAGTGGAACGCAAAGAAACGGGTGAGTGTGGCGTTGTCTACGGAAAAACCACCTCAGATTCATTGAACTAGGGTGTTGCCTACATAGGGGACAGCTGACAGGAGGTTAGTGATGACTGTAGCTCCTCAGAATGACATTTGTCCTCAGGGGAGGACATAGCCTACAAAGGCGGTGCCCATTAGTAAAAGAAGGAGGACGACCCCAGTGTTTCAGGTTTCTTTGTAGAGGTAGGACCCATAGTAGAGTCCTCGGCCAATGTGCAGGTAGATGCAGATAAAGAAGAAGGATGCTCCGTTGGCATGCATGTTTCGGATAAGTCAGCCATAGTTAACATCTCGGCAAATATGGGCGACGGATGTAAAGGCTGTTGCGATGTCAGACGTATAGTGTATAGCAAGGAAGAGGCCTGTAAGAATTTGAGAAGCTAAGCAGAGGGCGAGTAGGGAGCCAAAGTTTCATCATGCTGAGATGTTAGAAGGGGCTGGTAGGTCAATTAATGAGTCGTTTACAATTTTTAGGAGGGGGTGAGTTTTCCGGAGATTTGCCATTAGAGTTCTTGTAGTTGAATAACAACGGTGGTTTTTCAAGCCATTAGTCCTGGTTAGAGTCCTGGCAGGAATTATGACTTTTATTATGTATTTGATTTTATTTTCTTTTGTCTTAGGGTTAGTTGCGGTTGCTTCTAATCCCTCTCCTTATTTTGCTGCTTTGGGGTTAGTGGTAGTAGCGGGCATAGGATGTGGTGTGTTGGTGGGGCATGGGGGCCCATTTTTGTCTTTAGTTCTATTTTTGATTTATTTGGGGGGAATATTAGTAGTGTTTGCGTACTCTGCGGCACTTGCCGCTGAGCCCTATCCTGAGGGCTGAGGGAGTCGGCCTGTTGTTATGTACATGGTGGTATATCTGGTGGGGGTAATTTTAGTTTCTGGGTTGTTCTGAGGGGGGTGGTACGAGTTCTCTTGGGGCTCAGCAGATGAGCTGGGTGAGTTCTCTGTCTTTCGGGGGGATATAGCAGGGGTGGCACTAATATATTCTTTAGGGGGATGAATGTTAATTATTAGTGCGTGGGTTCTTCTTCTCACTCTTTTTGTAGTCTTGGAGCTAACTCGAGGATTAAGTCGTGGTGCGCTTCGGGCTGTCTAGTAGATAACTACGAGGATTATAAGGATAAGTGTGAGAAGGAAGAGGGATAAATAAGTTTTAATTATCCCTTGCTGAATGTTGCTGGCTGTTGAAACAAGAGGTAGGTTGGTTGAGGTGATAGCTTTGGGGCCTACCTTTTCTAATCAGGTTTGGTCGATTATTTGGCTGGCGATTGTTTGTCCTAGCACAAGGTTAAGTTTAGGAGTAAATCGGTGGATGATTGATGGGAAGAAACCTAGTATGTTGGAGAAGTGGTGAGCGGCTAGGTTGGGGGTTGGTTTGAATTGTTTGTTTGTTAGAGATGCCAATTCTAGGGCCGTAAGGGCACCAAGAATGGTAACTGTCAGGGCGGCTAGTTTAAGTAAGGGGGGCATGGTTATGACGGGGGTCTTAAGAGGTAGGATATTAGAAGTGATAAGAAGGCCGGCGATAATGCTTCCTCATGCTAGTCGTTTGATTGGGTTAATTACTGCTGGGTTATTTTCGTTAATGGGGGAGAGTGAGTTGAATCGGGGGTGGCCCATGACTACGAAGAAGACAACTCGTATGCTGTAGATCGCTGTGAATGAGGTTGCTAGGAGAGTTAGAGTGAGGGCTCAGGCGTTTAGGTGGGATGTGTTTAGTGCTTCGATGATGGCATCTTTAGAGAAGAAGCCTGCTAGGAAGGGAGTGCCTGTGAGGGCGAGGCTCCCAATAGTTAAGCAGGATGAGGTGAAGGGAGTGAGATGGTGTATTCCTCCTATTTTTCGAATGTCTTGTTCATCATTTAGGCTGTGGATAATCGAACCGGAGCACAGGAAAAGCATGGCTTTGAAGAAGGCGTGTGTGCAAATGTGCAGGAAGGCTAGTTGTGGTTGATTGAGGCCGATGGTTACTATCATTAAGCCGAGTTGGCTTGATGTGGAGAATGCGACGATTTTTTTAATATCATTTTGGGTCAGGGCGCAGGTTGCAGTAAATAGTGTTGTCAGGGCACCGAGGCAAAGGCAGATAGTGAGGGCAGTTTGATTGGTTTCTAGTAGAGGGCTCATTCGAACGAGGAGGAAGATTCCTGCTACAACCATAGTGCTAGAATGCAGTAGGGCAGAGACCGGTGTAGGGCCCTCTATCGCAGAGGGGAGTCATGGGTGAAGTCCGAATTGAGCTGATTTTCCTGTTGCGGCAATAATTAGTCCGATAAGGGGAAATGTTAGGTCAAAGTCTTTGGCGGCTGCAAATACTTGTTGCATTTCTCAGGAGTTCAGGTTGGTTGCCATTCATGCCATAGCGAAGATTAAGCCAATATCACCGACTCGGTTGTAAAGTACTGCTTGTAGGGCCGCGGTATTAGCGTCTGCTCGTCCGTATCATCACCCGATGAGAAGGAATGATATAATTCCGACCCCCTCTCAGCCAATAAAGAGTTGGAATATGTTGTTGGCTGTAACTAGGATGATTATGGCGATAAGGAACACCAGGAGGTATTTAAAGAAGCGGTTCATGTATGGATCGGCGTGCATATATCATGATGCAAACTCTAGAATTGATCAGGTCACGTAGAGGGCAATAGGGGTAAAAATAATTGAGTAGTGGTCAAATTTCAGACTGATGTTAATATCGAAGGTGATGGTATTTATTCAGTTTCAGTTTGTAACAATTGTTTCTACACCTTCATTTAAGTAGAGGAAGAGGGGGAGAAGGCTAACAAAGAAGGCTAGTTTTACTGCTGTTTTAACTTGCGTAAGGGCCCACTCTGGGTTTTGAGGGCGGGGGGAGAGTGTTGTAAGGATCGGGTAGGTTAGGAGTGTGAAAATGATAATCAGGCTCGAGGTTATTATGAGTGAAGTTGGGTGCATAGCTGCTACTTGGATTTGCACCAAGAGTCTTTGGTTCCTAAGACCAACGGATTAGCTGTTATCCTTTAGGAGCGGCTCGAGTGAGCCTTGGGGTCCAACCAAGGTAGCGAAAATTAGCAGTTTCCGTTGCTGCGAGCCTCTCTCGGTGGACAAGAGGGTTTTAACCTCTGTTTTTAGAATCACAATCTAATGTTTTTGTTAAACTATGTCTACAGGCAGTTCATCCTCAGATTAACTCCGGTTTAAGGATTAGGAGGATAAGGGGTAGGAGGTGGAGGAGGATTAGAAGGTGTTCTCGAGAGTGAGATGGTTCTAAAGCAATAATATGGGCTGGGAGGGGACCTCGTTGAGTTATCAGGAATATATATAGTGAGTAGCCTGCTGTGATTAGAGTACCTGCTCCTGTCAGTGCCAGAGTTCACCAGGATCAGTTAAACAGAGAAGTGATAATCATTAGCTCCCCTATTAGGTTAGGAAGAGGTGGGAGAGCTAGGTTGGCGAGGCTTGCAATGAATCACCAGGTGGCTATTAGTGGAAGAACCATTTGTAATCCTCGGGCTAGAATTATAGTTCGGCTATGAGTTCGTTCATAGTTGGTGTTGGCGAGGCAGAAGAGGGCGGATGATGTGAGACCGTGGGCGATTATTAGGATGAGTGCACCTGTGAAGCCCCAAGGTGTCTGGATTAAGATACCACCTGCGACGAGGCCCATGTGGCTGACAGATGAGTAGGCGATAAGGGATTTTAAATCTGTTTGGCGTAGGCAGATTGAGCCCGTTATAATAACCCCTCAGAGTGCGAAGATGATAAAGGGGTAGCTCAGTTCTTTAGTTAGAGGTTCGAGCATGATCATCATTCGTATTATACCATAGCCTCCTAGTTTTAGGAGGACGGCGGCAAGTACCATAGAACCTGCGATGGGGGCTTCAACATGTGCTTTGGGGAGTCAAAGGTGGACACCGTAGAGAGGCATCTTTACTAAAAATGCAAGAAGGCAGCCTGCCCACCAGAGCTTGTCTGCATATGTTGATAATAGGATGGGGTCGGAGTATTGTAAGGTCAGGAGGGATAAAGTGCCTGTATTATTTTGGAGGAGGAGCAGGGCAACGAGAAGGGGAAGAGAGCCTGCTAGAGTATAGAAGAGGAAGTAAGTGCCGGCGTTAAGTCGTTCGGTTTGATTCCCCCATCGAGTGATAATAATGAGGGTGGGGATTAGGGTGGCCTCAAACATAACATAGAATATGATTACTTCTGTTGCGCCGAAGGCTAGGATGAGAAAAAATTGAAGGGAGGTTAAGAGGGTGATGTACATTCGTTGTCGGTTAATGGGTTCAAGATTTGTATGGTTCTGGCTTGCAAGGATTATCAGGGGGAGAAGTCAGCAGGTGAGCACTAGGAGAGGGGTTGAGAGTGCGTCTGTTGCTATATATGTGTTAAGGCAAGATCAGCCAGTTTCAGAGAGATTTTTCAGTCAGGTAAGACTAATTAGGGCGATAATAAAGCTATGAGCCAGGGTTGTAGGCCAAAGTCATTTGGCAGGGGTTAACCACGCTGTTGGGACGAGCATAAAGGTAGGGATTAAAATTTTTAGCATTGCAGAAGATTAAGGCTTTGAAGGCGGTCAGTTCCATGGGTTCGAGCAGTTGCAACAAGTAGTGCAAGGCCTGCACTTGCTTCACAGGCTGAGAATGCTAGAAGGAGCATTGGGGATGCTGAGAAGCTGGTGGAGTCTAGTTGAAGGGTTCATAAGGAGAGAGCAATAAAAAGGGAGAGTATTATACCTTCCAGGCATAGCAGAGCGGAGAGAAGGTGGTAGCGGTGGAATGCCAGGCCAGTAAGTCCGAGCATGAAGGAAGATGAGAAGGCAAAGTGGACAGGGGTCATTAGGTAATTGCGGACTTAAACCACAAGTTTTTGAGCCGAAATCAAATGTTTTTCTTAGACTAATTACCTATTCGGCCCATTCTAAACCCCCTTGGATTCATTCATAGACTAAGCCAAGGGTTAGGAGGACTAAAACGAGAGAGGCTCATAGAAATGTTAATAGGGGGGTGTCTAGCTGGTCCCCTCATGGTAGTGGGAGGAGAAGAGCAATTTCTAGGTCAAAAAGGAGGAATAAGATGGCGACAAGGAAAAATCGGAGGGAAAATGGAAGGCGGGCCGAGCCAAGGGGGTCGAAGCCGCATTCGTATGGTGAGAGTTTCTCATGGTCCGGGTTTATTTGAGGCAGTCAGAAAGAAACGAGGGCGAGAACGGCGGACAGGAGGATAGCGATGGTGATAACGGTTGTAACTAAGTTCATTATCTTTCCTTGGACTTTAACCAAGACCGGGTGATTGGAAGTCACTTATACTTGTTTGATACTAGAAAGATTATGATCCTCATCAGTAGATAGAGATGTACAGGAATAATCAGACGACGTCTACAAAGTGTCAGTATCAGGCAGCTGCTTCGAATCCGAAGTGGTGGTTAGACGTGAAGTGATGTCGGATCTGGCGCAGTAAGCAGACAGCTAGGAATGTTGAGCCGATAAGAACGTGTAAGCCGTGGAAGCCTGTGGCTACGAAGAACGTAGCACCGTAAACCCCGTCTGCAATTGTAAATGGGGCTTCGTTGTACTCTATAGCTTGAAGGAGGGTGAAATAAGCTCCAAGAAGAATTGTCAGGGCTAGGGATTGGATTGCCTGTTTTCGTTTGGCTTCTATGATGCTATGGTGGGCTCATGTAACTGTAACTCCTGAGGCGAGGAGAACAGCCGTATTGAGTAGAGGGACTTCAAATGGATCTAAAGCAGTAATTCCTGCCGGGGGTCAGTATCCGCCTAGTTCAGGGGTGGGAGCAAGGCTGGAGTGGTAGAAGGCTCAGAAGAATCCTAGGAAGAACAGGACTTCTGAGGTAATAAATAAGATCATCCCGTATCGGAGGCCTTTTTGGACAGGGGGTGTGTGATGTCCCTGGAATGTGCCTTCTCGTACGACATCTCGTCATCATTGGCACACTGTCAGAACTAAAAGGGCAGTTCCGAGTGACATAAGGAGAACAGAATGGAAGTGGAATCAGATTGCTAGACCTGATGTTATAAGTAAGGCAGCGATTGCTCCTGTTAGGGGTCATGGGCTGGGGTCGACTATATGATAGGGGTGTGCTTGATGGGCCATTAGACGTTTTCTTGTAGGTACAGACTTAGTAGGAGGACGAAGACATAGGCTTGAATTATTGCTACGGCCACTTCTAGGAGGGTTAGGAGGAATAAGAGGATGGCTGTGAGAATAGCCACGGTAGGCATTAGGGGGAGCAAGACGAATGCAGCTGTGGCGATTAGTTGGATTAGAAGGTGGCCTGCTGTTAGGTTGGCTGTTAGTCGAACTCCCAGAGCTAGAGGTCGAATGAAAAGACTAATTGTTTCGATAATAATTAGGACGGGGATAAGAAGTGTTGGGGTTCCCTCTGGAAGGAGGTGGCCTAGGGCATGGGTTGGTTGATTTCGCATACCGATAATTACTGTTGCTAGTCAAAGGGGGACTGCTAATCCCATGTTTAGGGAGAGTTGTGTTGTTGGTGTAAATGTATAGGGAAGAAGGCCTAGTATATTTAGTGAGATTAGGAATACTATTAGGGATGTCAGTAAGACTGCTCATTTATGTCCCCCTGGGTTTAAGGGGAGGAGGAGTTGTTGTGTGAACCGGTTGATGAATCAGCCCTGAAGGGTTAGTAGTCGGTTATTTAGTCATCGAGCTGAGGGGGTGGGGTATAGAATTCACGGCAGGGTAAGTGCTAAGGCTATTAGAGGAACACCTAGGAAGACGGGGGATATAAATTGATCAAAGAAGCTTATTGCCATGGTCAGTTTCAGGATTCTGTTTTAGGTTTCTCTGTGCTTTGGGGTGTGGGCTCGTTTGGGAATTTATGGGCTAAAACTTTGGGGGGAATGACAGTAAGAAAAATTAGTCAGGAGAAAGTCAAGATTGCAAATCAGGGCGCAGGGTTGAGTTGAGGCATGTCGCTAAGGGTGGTTGGTAGTCACCAATCTTTAGCTTAAAAGGCTAACGCTATATACCTATTTAGCTTCTTAGCGAGGCGTCTTCAATTATTAGTGATGTTCAGTTTTCAAAGTGTTCTAGAGGGACGGCTTCAATTACGATTGGTATAAAGCTGTGGTTTGCCCCGCAGATTTCGGAGCATTGCCCGTAGAAGACTCCAGGTCGGTTAACAATGAAAGTGGTTTGATTTAACCGTCCAGGTACTGCGTCGACTTTGACTCCTAGGGCTGGGACAGCTCATGAGTGTAGGACGTCTTCAGCAGAAATAAGTACTCGGATAGGGGAATCTACTGGGATAACCATACGGTGGTCTGCTTCTAGAAGTCGGAACTGGCCTGGGGTTAAATCCTGTGTAGGGATTATATAGGAATCGAATCCCAGGTCCTCGTAGTCTGTGTATTCATAGCTTCAGTATCATTGATGTCCTATAGCTTTGATTGTCAGGTGGGGGTCATTGATTTCGTCTATCAGGTAGAGAATGCGAAGAGAAGGAAGGGCGATAAGAATGAGAATGATTGCTGGAAGGACTGTTCAGATGATTTCGATTTCTTGAGAATCAAGGATAAGTTTATCTGTGAATTTGGCAGTCACTATAGCCACAATAATGTAAAGTACTAGTGTGCTAATCAAGAAGACGATTATTAAAGCATGGTCGTGGAAGTGAAGAAGTTCTTCTATTAAGGGTGAAGCTGCGTCTTGAAATCCTAGTTGAGAGGGATGTGCCATTATGTACCCAAGACACACGGGGGTTTAACCCGCAATTCTGCCTTGACAAGGCAGTGTAATGGCTTTTTACTAGTGTCTTATGAAGAAAGTGACAGAGCGGTTATGTGGTTGGCTTGAAACCAATTGATGGGGGTTCAACTCCTCCCTTTCTCGTTAGTTTGATCGGATTTGTACAAAGGCTGGTTCTTCGAATGTGTGATAAGGTGGTGGGCAGCCGTGGAGTCACTCTACGTTTGTTGCGGTTAGTTCTACTGCTAGAACTTCACGTTTTGCAGTAAATGCTTCTCAGATAATAAAGAGGAACATAATTACAGCCACGAGGGAAACTAGAGATCCGATAGAAGAGATTGTGTTTCAAAGGGCGTAGGCATCCGGGTAGTCTGAGTATCGTCGGGGCATCCCGGCCAGTCCTAGGAAGTGTTGGGGGAAGAAGGTTAGGTTTACACCTACGAACATTACACCGAAGTGGATTTTTGTTCAGGTGTCATGGAGAGTGTATCCTGTAAATAGTGGGAATCAGTGGACGAAGCCGGCCACGATAGCAAAGACAGCTCCTATCGACAGGACATAGTGGAAGTGGGCTACTACATAGTAGGTGTCGTGAAGAACAATATCTAGGGAAGAATTTGCCAGGACGATCCCAGTGAGGCCCCCAACTGTGAAGAGGAAGATGAATCCGAGGGCTCATAAGAGTGGAGTTTCTCATTTAATGCTTCCGCCATGGAGGGTTGCAAGTCAGCTAAAGACTTTAACACCGGTGGGGATCGCGATGATTATTGTGGCGGATGTGAAGTATGCACGTGTGTCAACGTCCATTCCGACTGTGAACATGTGATGGGCTCAAACAATGAAGCCTAATAGGCCGATGGCCATCATAGCTCATACCATTCCCATATAGCCGAAAGGTTCTTTTTTACCAGAGTAATAGGCAACAATATGGGAGATCATCCCAAAGCCCGGTAAAATTAGAATGTAGACTTCGGGGTGGCCGAAGAATCAGAAGAGATGTTGGTATAGAATGGGATCTCCACCTCCGGCTGGGTCAAAGAAGGCAGTATTTAAATTTCGGTCAGTCAGAAGCATTGTAATTCCGGCAGCTAGTACTGGGAGGGAAAGAAGAAGAAGTACAGCTGTAATTAAAACAGCTCAGACGAATAAGGGGATTTGGTACATAGAAACGGCATGAGGTTTCATATTGATTACGGTTGTGATAAAGTTAATAGCTCCAAGAATTGAAGAAATTCCGGCTAGGTGGAGGGAGAAGATGGTTAAGTCGACGGATGCTCCTGCGTGGGCGAGGTTGCCAGCTAGGGGCGGGTAAACTGTTCACCCTGTTCCGGCTCCAGCTTCAACACCTGAAGAGGCTAGAAGGAGAAGGAAAGATGGGGGTAGAAGCCAGAAGCTCATGTTGTTCATACGGGGGAATGCTATGTCAGGGGCACCGATCATTAGGGGGATCAGTCAGTTTCCAAACCCTCCGATCATAATTGGCATTACTATAAAGAAAATCATTACAAAGGCGTGCGCCGTAACAATTACGTTATAAATCTGGTCGTCTCCAAGAAGGGCGCCGGGTTGACTTAACTCTGCTCGGATGAGTAGACTTAAGGCTGTACCCACTATTCCGGCCCAAGCACCAAATACTAGATAAAGGGTGCCGATGTCTTTATGATTAGTCGAGAAAAATCAGCGTGTGATTGCCACAGGTAGGATGGCTGAGTACTAAGCGGTGGATTGTAGCCCCATAGACAGAGGTTCAATTCCTCTTCCTGCCAAGCCTTGAGGTGTTTTACATATCAGATTGCAAATCTGAAGAAGCAGGCTAATTACCTGCCGGGGCTTTCCCCCGCCTATTTGTTGTTCAGGCTAGGCGGGGGAAAGTAGACAGATGCTCGCTGGTTTGGGCGCTTAGCTGTTAACTAAGATTTTGTAGGATCGAGGCCTGCCTGTCTAGGAAGGCTTTAGCTTAATTAAAGTGTCTGTTTTGCATGCAGAAGATGTGGGTTAGTGTCCCGCAAGTCTTATCAGGGACTGGGAGATTTTCACTCCCGCTTAGGGCTTTGAAGGCTCTTGGTCTTGTGCTATCCTAAGTCTCTTAGGGGCCTAAAAGGGCCATTGCGGCTGGGGCGAGGGGGAGAAGGAGAATGGTGGCTGTTGTTGAGATGGCTAAGGGAAGGGTGAGTTGGGGGGATTGGAATCGTCAGGGGGTAGTGCCGGTTAGGTTGTTGGGGAATAGCGTTAGGGTTATTGCATAGGAGAGGCGGAGGTAGAAGTATAGGCTAAGTAGGGCGGTTAATGCGGCTAGGGTGGCCAGGACAGGGAGGTCCTGCTTGGTTAGTTCTTGTAGGATGAGTCATTTCGGCATGAAGCCTGTAAGTGGTGGGAGGCCTCCTAGGGATAGGAGGATTAGTGGCGCCAGAGATGTCAGAATTGGGGTCTTAGCTCAGGAAATGGCTAGTGAGTTGATGTTTGTTGCTTTATTCAGTTTAAATACCAGGAAGGTTGAGAATGTTATAATAAAATAGGTAAGGAGGGTCAGGAGGGTTAGAGAAGGGGAGAACTGAAGGACTAGCGTTATTCAGCCTAGATGTGCAATGGAAGAGTACGCTAAGATCTTGCGGAGCTGTGTTTGGTTAAGTCCTCCTCAGCCCCCAATTAAGGTGGAGGCTAGTCCTAGCGCGATTAGGATTGTTGAATTATTAGGGTGAATTTGGAGAAAAAGGGCAAATGGTGCCAGTTTTTGTCAAGTGGACAGGATTAGTCCTGTCGTAAGGTCTAGGCCTTGAAGGACCTCTGGGAGTCAGGAGTGTATAGGGGCCAAGCCGATTTTGAGTGCGAGTGCTAGTGTAATTATAGTTGTAGGGATGGGGTGAGTTATTTGTTGGATGTCCCATTGACCGGTGAGTCAAGCGTTGGTGGTGCTGGCAAAGAGTAGGAGGGCTGCTGCTGTTGCTTGAGTGAGGAAGTATTTAGTGGTGGCTTCAACTGCCCGTGGGTGATGGTGTTGAGCTATGAGGGGAATAATAGCGAGGGTGTTGATTTCTAGGCCTATTCAGGCAAGTAATCAGTGGGAACTTGCGAATGTAATTGTAGTCCCCAGGCCCAGACCGAATAGTAAGGTGGCTATAATGTAAGGGTTCATCAGCAGAGGAAGGGGTTTAACCTACATATTTGGGGTATGGGCCCAAGAGCTTAATTAGCTGACCCTGCTAGGAAGTGGTGTAGTGGAAGCACTAAGAGTTTTGATCTCTTCAGGTAGGGTTCAAATCCCTTCTTTCTAAGGAGTTGGGGGGATTTTAACCCCCATGATTCACTCTATCAAAGTGGCCCTTTAATTCAGGCACAGCTCCGGGGTTATAGTTGAGGGGGTAATCCTGCGAATGCAATAGGTAATGCGAGGTGTCAGATGACCAAAGCTAGTGTTAGAGGGAGGAAGTTTTTTCAGATTAAGTGCATTAGTTGGTCGTATCGGAAACGAGGGTATGAGGCCCGTACTCAAAGGAAGACAATAGAGAGAAGAGCGGCTTTGGTTATCAGGTTTATGGCAGTTAGTTCTGGAAGTGTTGGAATGTGTGAGGCTCCTAGGAATAGGGTGGCGGAAAGTGTATTTATGAGGAGAATGTTGGCATATTCTGCTAGGAAGAAGAGGGCAAAAGGTCCTCCTGCGTATTCTACATTAAATCCTGATACTAATTCGGATTCTCCTTCGGTTAAATCGAAGGGGGCTCGGTTTGTTTCTGCCAGGGTAGAAATGTACCATATTGCAGCTAGTGGCCAAGCAGGTATGACAAGTCAAATGCTTTCCTGGGCGGTATTAAAGGTTTGAAGGGTAAATCCTCCAGTGAAGATAATAATATTAAGGAGGATAAGTCCAAGACTGACCTCATAGGAAATAGTCTGGGCTACAGCTCGAAGTGCCCCAACTAGGGCATATTTTGAATTAGATGCTCACCCTGATCCTAGAATTGAGTAAACCGCAAGGCTGGAAAGTGCTAAAATAAACAGGACCCCTAAGCTTAGATCGGCAACAGGATACGGGAGAGGTATGGGGGCTCAGAGGGTTAGGGCTAATGTAAGTGCTAGTATTGGGGCTAATAGGAAGAGAACGGGGGAGGAGGTGGAGGGGCGTACTGGTTCTTTGATGAATAGTTTGACACCATCAGCGATAGGTTGGAGGAGGCCATAGGGTCCTACGACGTTGGGTCCTTTTCGTAGTTGTATGTAGCCAAGCACTTTTCGTTCAATTAGTGTGAGGAAAGCAACGGCTAGTAGGACGGGAACAATGAAGGCTAGGGGGTTGATCACATGGGTGATGAGTGTTGAAATCATAGTTAGAGAGAGGATTTGAACCCCTGTTTAAAGGGCTTAGGCCTTTTGCAATATACCGGGCTCTGCCACTCTAACATGCCATTCTCTTAGGCACAAGGGGCATGCCCTTTTGCCTAGTTTAGATGTCTTCATTAGGTAAGGGGGAGGCGTACCTTGGGCATGGGCCTCTTCTTTTCGGTCCTTTCGTACTAGAAAAGATCATATCATAGATAGAAACTGACCTGGATTACTCCGGTCTGAACTCAGATCACGTAGGACTTTAATCGTTGAACAAACGAACCCTTAATAGCGGCTGCACCATTAGGATGTCCTGATCCAACATCGAGGTCGTAAACCCCCTTGTCGATATGGGCTCTAAAAGGGGATTGCGCTGTTATCCCTAGGGTAACTTGGTCCGTTGATCGGCGTTGCCGGATCATATATGGTCAGAAATTCTGTTAGCTAGAGCTGTGGCTCTTAGTTGTGGGAGGAGGGGAAAGAAAGAAGTGGGTAGTCCTCCCATTCCGCATGGGGGTTATTTATTACCCCATGGTCGCCCCAACCGAAGACATTAGGACAGGGTATCATTAAGTTCAGTCTCTTATTTGAGGGTGCTTAACATGGTCTATCTTAGTGTCTAAAGCTCCATAGGGTCTTCTCGTCTTATGAGTGTATCCCCGCTTCTGCACGGGGAGATCAATTTCATTGACTGGAAAGAGGAGACAGTTAAGCCCTCGTTATGCCATTCATACAGGTCTTCATTTAAAAGACAAGTGATTACGCTACCTTTGCACGGTCAAAATACCGCGGCCGTTAAACTATAATGTCACCGGGCAGGCGGGACCTCTTATTCTTTGGTTTTGCAAGAGGCGATGTTTTTGGTAAACAGGCGAGGCTTGTGTGTGTTTGCCGAGTTCCTTCTCTTTCTTTTAGTCTTTCCTTAAGGGCACACCAGTGTGGGGTTAACGGTGATATTTTGGACGATTTTCTAGTTGGTCTTACGTTTGTCCAGTCCCCTCTTTAATTGGGGCCGTTAATGTTCGGTGGTAGGTCCGTTCCGATCTACACATGTGCAAGGAGAGAGGCTTTAGTTCTCTTATTACTCATTCTAGCATGGTCACTCCCATGTGTGCATGGGACGGCCTGGTAAGGTTAGGGGGTTAAGATTGGGTTATCAGGATATAGGGCAGGAAGTATGTCTGAGCTTTAACGCTTTCTATATGGGTGGCTGCTTTTAGGCCCACCAAAACATTTTTGCCTTGAAGATTATGATCTTTACCCTCCTGAGAAAGTTGTGTCTTGGTTCAAAGGGGCTGTACCCCCTTTGACTAACTCTCACGGTTTCTTTAGTATCATTGGGTTGTTGATGAGGGTATGAAGGGAGAAGCCGGGAGGCTGAACTTCTATCCAGTTCCCAGGCAACCAGCTATAACTAGGTTCGATAGGTCTGTCACCCCTACTCGAAGCTCTTCCCACTCTTTTGCCACAGAGACGGGTTTGCCCTGTAAACAGGCTGTCTTGGAGTAGCTCACCTAGTTTCGGGGTGTCAAACTAAAGTTCTCTTTGCTTGATAGTACTGGCTAAATCATGATGCAAAAGGTACGAGGGGTAATCTCTGCTTTTTTTAGCTTAACTGGTCTATTTCATCTCTCTTTCAGCGTTCCCTTGCGGTACTTTCTCTATTGCGCCCTGATTTCCTTTTCTGTCGCCCATACTAGGGAGGGAAAATGGTTTGATTGTGCTTAGTTCTGTGTTTTAGGGGTTATTTATGATTGTTTGTTGCAGTTAGGGTGTGGGGCTAGCTAGTGGGCGTCAGGGTGATCCGATTTGCACGGATGACTTCTCGGTGTAAGGGAGATGCTTTTCTATCTTAGCTACACTCTGATTTTACCAAGCGCACCTTCCGGTACGCTTACCATGTTACGACTTTCCTCTCCTTCGCGTTTGTAGGGTTTTATTTAAAGTTAGTCCAGGGGCTTGGGGAGGGTGACGGGCGGTGTGTGCGCGCTTTAGAGCCGGTTTCAGTAGAACACTCTGCTTCCTACTTACTGCTAAATCCTCCTTCAGCTGCATGTTTCAATGCATCATTCGTGTTCGCTAGTGCTAGCGAATGTAGCCCATTTCTTCCCCTCTCATGCACTACACCTCGACCTGACGTTTTGGGCTGTGCCAATTGTGCTAACTATTTTTCCTTCACAGGGTAAGCTGACGACGGTGGTATATAGGCGGGAAAAGACAAGGGAGGGTGAGGTTGAACGGGGGTTATCGGTTCTAGAACAGGCTCCTCTAGGTGGATGTTAAGCACCGCCAAGTCCTTTGGGTTTTAAACTGATGTTCGTAATTCCCGGGCGGATGTTTGGTGTAGTAAACAATCAATGTTTAGGGCTAAGCATAGTGGGGTATCTAATCCCAGTTTGTTCCTTAGCTTTCGTGGGTTCAGGGGTAGTAAAGTCACTTTCGTGGTTGAACTTCATATCTTCGGAAGCGTATAACAGCTCTGAGGATGTTCGACTTTAGTTTGGTATTTTCCTTAACCACTCTTTACGCCGTTGTCTGTCAACTTGAGCCTCTCGTATAACCGCGGTGGCTGGCACGAGTTTTACCGGCTCTCTTGGCTTTAACTAAGTCAAGTTTTCACTTATGGCTTAATATTTATCACTGCTGGATTCCCTTGAGGGTGTGGCTGGGCAAGGTGTCGTGGGCTTAGAGGAGTGTGCCTGATACCGGCTCCTTGTTCTCGAACAGAGAACTAAGGGCATTCTCACAGGGGGGCGGATACTTGCATGTGTAAATCTAGCTAAAGCTGACAGTAAAGTCAGGACCAAGCCTTTGTGCTTGCGGGACTTTCTAGGGTCCATCTTAACATCTTCAGTGTTATGCTTTAATTAAGCTACGCTAGC